TCTTCAATTTTTGGAAATTTATGAAATTCTTCCGTCAAGCCCTGATTAATGAATCTATAAAATCCCTCAAATTGAATCTGACTAAATGCAGGTATTGTGTACATTCCCTCATTTCCATTCCGGAGCATCTTAATCTTAAGTTTCCTGTTTATCGAAAAAATCCCATTATTGACTCACTATTCATCGAACTATACGGATCGATCTAGCAATGATGGAATGTATATTCTGTTTACTGAATCACATGAAATTTCAGCCAACTCCATATATGTAATGTATTTTATACGTATGAACGGAAACGAGACGGAGGAATGAAGAGCATTTTCGACGCAAGTTCGAATTTGCGACAAGTACAAATGAAAATGAATTGATAAAACATTCCTGGAAAAAAATTCTATCACTTCCACTTATGGAGTCTTGTATAGACTATAAAAATTGATCCAATTTCTACCTATTATTATGATATTACGATCAGATTGGGTACCAAAAAAATAAATGGATTCAGGATGAAATCTGCTCTTTATGAATGAGATAAAGACAGAATAATCAGGAGCAGTATAGAATTTCCTTTTTTTAGCACACTTTAATGTTCAAAAAAGAATTCGCGGATTTTTTTTGGTAGTAGAATTTATAGATAGAATACGATTGAATTGCGTAATAGTAATAGGAGTAGTATTTATTAAGTACATGCCGATATACCTACCCGCATATCGCATCTTTTATCGTAATTTTACTTGTGGCAACAGAAGTCAGGTCGCACTATATCATAATTCCCATTTTCTATTCAAAATATTCAATGAAAAATTTAAGCACGATAATTCTCTATAGGGATATGTACATAAGAGAAAGACCCAATTCGGTATCTGTGTAACAATTTCTGTTCTGGGGTTTACATATACACATATATTTTGTTATAATTGAAATTGAAAAGGATTGATTATTGAAAATAATTGATACTGATTAGTCGTAAATCAATTTGATTTTGTTATACCATTAAAAAAACACAATTTGAGATACAAATTTAAGAACCGTTCACTAATTCTAAAGTAAAAATAGTTAATGGTTCCAATTTGCCCTGAATTTTTGGTCTGTGACCGGAAATCTATTTTTTCTCTTTTCAATAGAAGGGGAAGGGAAGTTTTTAAGCAGTGTGTCTTTTGAGATACAATCAATCGAAGAGAATAATCTAAACTAGATCCAATAAAAAATAGGGATTAATTTTTGAAAAGGGATAAGTACAATGGGATTCAAGATCAAAAAAAATTAGTAATAGAATATGGATGGATAAAAATATTATCCATTTTTTTTGGATCGGATTTGGCGGCATGGCCAAGTGGTAAGGCGGGGGACTGCAAATCCTTTATCCCCAGTTCAAATCCGGGTGTCGCCTGATCAACAAAAGACTTGAAATTTCTTATTCTGCTGATCTAACTCGACAAATTCTTTGCCCGTGTAGGGAATTACAAAAAAAAGAATGTATGTAATAATGGTGGTGGTGTCTTACCATTCCATTCTTTCACAGAAAGAAAGACGTAAGCCTTAGATCAAATAAAATAGAGATATCTGATAGATGGTTATCTATCTTGATGGTATATTTTGACGTCTTTTGCTTATGAAAGAAAGGTAACAAACAATAGGTCTTACTATTTCTACATGTTCCATTAGGAGCATTCCTTTGCTATTTCCAAATAAAAGGTGTGTGTATCATATTTGTGCTTAATGCTTCCCGATTCTACCAGAAATTTTATAATATAGGAACTTGTTACGAGTAGATTCATTGGATTAGTTCATCAATAGCCTTAAGTCAGAATCTTATTTTCTTTTGACTCTGCACCATTGATTCCACTATGATTATTGATCAATAATCAATAATGAAATAATTCCTTCATAGAGATAGGAGACATAATTCACATGGATATAGTAAGTCTCACCTGGGCTGCTTTAATGGTCGTCTTTACATTTTCCCTCTCACTCGTAGTATGGGGAAGAAGTGGACTCTAGGGGTACTACTAATTGAATAATCGATTGAGTGATCGAATTGTATCAATCGTTTAATTGATCGTTTTGCGAAACTAAAAAAAAAAAGATTCGTTTTCTTTTATTTTTATTTTATATAGTTAATATATGCCCATACCCATACTATTTTTCCTCCATTGATTTTTCGATGGATCTCGGGACTTATACTTATATATTTATTATATATAAATAAATAATTATATATAAATAAATATATATTATATATAAATCTATATATTAATATAAATTTATATATTAAGTTATAAGAAGCCTAGGAATTAAAAGAGTTGGCCTTGGATTATTTTGGAAACCCATACAAGTAGATGTAGCGAAAAAAAAAGAAATAGAATTAGACTGCTATTTCGATGTATATGTATTAGATGTACATCTAATACATGTACATATTGTAAATTGATCTATATCTATATAAAACCATATCTGTATACAACTTTATATGATAAAATTTATATGATCATACTATTTAATGATCATACTATTTAATGATCATACTATTTATATGATAATAAAATTTATATGATAAAAATATACAATACTATCTAGTGCGGTAGAAAGAACTATATATAATATAGTTCTTTCTACCACACTATCTCAGATACTTATGATTCCAGCCAAATCATTTCATTTAAAACTTGGAGTTTTAATCCCTTTCTTTTATTTCTTCAATCATTGATAAGAACTAATAATCCAACCAAGTTTCAGTTAAATTAATCATTTTGACTGACTGTTTTTACGTAGATGATAAGTAAAAAAGCAGTAGGAACTAGAATGAACAGTGCAGTAGCAATAAATGCGAGAATATTGACTTCCATAATCTCATTGTTTTTTTTACTTCGCAATAACTCGGGATCTAATCCCATAGAGATAAGAAATTTTACTCCTGTCAATTCAACGGGATGAATTGAATTCTGATGATACTGAATCGGATCAATATTATGAATAACAATATCTGATCTATCAAATCGATTCATCGTCGAGAATTGAATAGTATAACATAAGAAAATCTTTTATTTTATCCATACTAAATCCGAAATGGGATTCTTTATTGGATCAGGAATTCCATTGAATTTTTCATCCTTTTTTCCACTTTTTTTCTTTTCCATAACCTAATGTCTTTGTCTTCCTTATACAACTCTCTTTCCTTATACTTATACATACAATTATGAGATATTATATGACCGGTATTCTATGGGTCACACAGATCCAAACAGTAGAAGTGAGATGGAAAAAAGGACGGGTGTTAAGTGGAAAAGATCTAATATTCCAACAAATTTACTAAAAAGGGGCGTTGCTTGGTCTTTTATTTTATTAGTATAGTATCTCTTCTTCTTTCTTGGATTGAGACTAGAACGCATACATCAAAAATTCAGTGTGCAATTTGCATGAGAATAGATAGATTGTTTCCAATTAGTAATTGAGGATACACAAACAAAGTTGAGGTAATTATGTTAAGTTCATTGTGTATCGTACAATAAACGAATACAATTTGTGTATGTACTCCCGGTAAAAATAGGGGAACTCTATTCCATTTCATCGTTCAAGAACAATTGAAAAAGAAAGTCAGACGAGTATGGTATCTATTAAAATACTGAATATAGTAATGCCACCGATTGTACCAACTTACATATGTCTCCCCTTATCAATCGGTATTAGTGAAAGAAATTTAAATTCCCGTACTTGTCTGATAATAAATGCGAAACGAAAAACAAAAGAAATAAGGATCCCCGCTGGGGATTAGATCTTGTTACCTGTCCCCCCTTTCACAGAAAATGGAGAGATGAATTGATAAATTCATCGGATCCTAGTTCGGGACTGACGGGGCTCGAACCCGCAGCTTCCGCCTTGACAGGGCGGTGCTCTGACCGATTGAACTACAATCCCAGCAAGGTGTATGGCATACATATTCTTACTAGTTTTATAAGAACATTCTATTCGTTGTGTTGTAACAGAAACACGAATGATATACTGAATATCCACATGGATATGGAATATAGTGAGAGCGACACGGATTACTAGTAACGAGTGGTTATTTTATTGCCAAAAAAATGGAGAATCCATTTTTCAATGAGAAAAAGAACTATTTTTTTTTATGATACTTAATTAAGATTAAGTATCATTAATCTGGATCGTTAGAAAAATCAGAACGAATGAGAAAAACATGGATAGAGAAAAAATTGACTCTTTATCTTCATTTCTACGGATCAGGCATTTCTGTTTCTGGAGGACAAATTGGTTATTTTATATTCATGGAGCAACGAATTATTGGGCCGAGCTGGATTTGAACCAGCGTAGACATATCGTCAACGAATTTACAGTCCGTCCCCATTAACCGCTCGGGCATCGACCCAGGAAGAATTAATTCTAGATTTATTGATAATCTACGATCAACTTCCTCCCTACCCCCAGGGGAAGTCGAATCCCCGCTGCCTCCTTGAAAGAGAGATGTCCTGAACCACTAGACGATAGGGGCATATACACCCGACCGTCATCATACTATGATAATCATCATCATAGTATGATAATACTATGAACAGTTTTTGGAATTGTCAATAGAATCTAATGGTATGACTAGATCCGAAGAGTCTTTCCTACTTTTATGTTATGATTCCATAGAGTTTTTTTATTTGATGGTTCTTGTATGAACCCCTATGCATATATGTAATGTACATATATACATATATGCAGACATATATGCATATGCAGACATATATGCATTAGACTCATAATGGAAAATTCATGAATTGAATAAAAGGGGCCCTTTTAACTCAGCGGTAGAGTAACGCCATGGTAAGGCGTAAGTCATCGGTTCAAATCCGATAAAGGGCTTTTTCCACTAAACTCAAGATTTAGTCTTCGTTTTTCAGCGGAGAACAGAGATATTTTTTTTTCTAAAAAAAGAAAAAGGTAACCACCATTATATTATAATGAGTTCTGATTATTATGAGTTATAGTTAGAAAGTTGAACATTT